TGAACAACCGGGATCAATTTCCTTACGATACTTAGTTGACATTCATAAAAAGGATCTATTGAATTATGAGTTCAATAGATCCTGTTTAGCAGAAAGACGGATATTCCTTGCTCATTATCAGACAATCGCTTATTCACAAACCTCGTGCGGGGCTAATAGTTTTGATTCCCCATCTCCTCATGGAAAACCCTTTTCGCTCCGCTTAGCCCTATCCCCTTCTAGAGGTATTTTAGTGATAGGTTCTATAGGAACTGGACGATCCTGTTTGGTCAAATACCTAGCGACAAACTCCTATGTTCCTTTCATTACGGTATTTCCGAACAAGTTCCTGGATGACAAGCCTAAAGGTTATCCTATTGATGATAGTGAGGACGACCTTGATATTGATACGGAGCTGCTAACTATGACGAATGTGCTAACTATGTATATGACGTCAAAAAGAGACCTATTTGATATCACCCTTCAATTCGAATTAGCAAAAGCAATGTCTCCTTGCATAATATGGATTCCAAACATTCATGATCTGCATGTGAATGAGTCGAATTACTTATCCCTTGGTCTATTAGAGAACTATCTCTCCAGGGATTGTGAAAGATGTTTCACTGGAAAGATTCTTGTTATTGCTTCGACTCATATTCCCCAAAAAGTGGATCCCGCTCTAATAGCTCCGAAGAAATTCAATACATGCATTAAGATACGAAGGCTTCTTCTTCCACAACAACGAAAGCACTTTTTCATTCTTTCATATACTAGGGGATTTCACTTGGAAAAGAGGATGTTCCATACTAACGGATTCGGGTCCATAACCATGGGTTCCAATGCGCGAGATCTTGTAGCACTTATCAACGAGGCCCTATCAATTAGTATTACACAGAAGAAATCCATTATAGAAACTAATACAATTAGATCAGCTCTTCATAGAAAAACTTGGGATTTTCGATCCCAGATAAGATCGGTTCAGGATCATGGGATCCTTTTCTATCAGATAGGAAGGGCTGTTGCACAAAATGTACTTCTAAGTAATTGCCCCATAGATCCTATATCTATCTATATGAATAAGAAATCATGTAAGGGAAGGGATTCTTATTTGTACAAATGGTACTTCGAACTTGGAACGAGCATGAAGAAATTCACGATACTTCTTTATCTTTTGAGTTGTTCTGCCGGATCGGTCGCTCAAGATCTTTGGTCTTCATCCAGACCCAATGAAAAGAATTGGATCACTTCTTATGGATTCGTTGAGAATGATTCTGATCTAGTTCATGGCCTATTACTATTATTACTATTAGAAGTAGAAGGCGCTCTGGCTCTGGCGGGATCCTCACGGACAGAAAAAGATTGCAGTCAGTTTGATAAGAATCGAGTGACATTACTTCTTCGGTCCGAACCAAGGAATCAGTTAGATATGATGCAAAAGGGATCTTGTTCTATCGTTGATCAGAGATTTCTATATGAAGAATACGAATCGGAGTTTGAAGAAGGGACCCTCGATCCGCAACAGATAGAGGAGGATTTCTTCAATCACATAGTTTGGGCTCCTAGAATATGGCGCCCTTGTGGCAATCTATTTGATTGTATCGAAAGGCCCACTGAATTGGGATTTCCCTATTGGACTGGGTCATTTCGGGGCAAACGGATCATTTCTCATAAAGAGGATGAGCTTCAAGAGAATGATTCGGAGTTCTTGCAGAGTGGAACCATGCAGTACCAGACACGAGATAGATCTTCCAAAGAACAAGGCTTTTTTCGAATAAGCCAATTCATTTGGGACCCTGCGGATCCATTCTTTTCCCTATTCAAAGATCAGCCCTTTGTCTCTGTGTTTTCACGTCGAGAATTCTTTGCAGATGAAGAGATGTCAAAGGGGCTTATTGCTTCCCAAACAAATCCTCCTACATCTATGTATAAACGTTGGTTCATCAAGAATACGCAAGAAAAGCACTTCGAATTGTTGATTCATCGCCAGAGATGGTTTAGAACCAATAGTTCATTATCTAATGGATCTTTCCGTTCTAATACTCTATCCGAGAGTTATCAGTATTTATCAAATCTGTTCCTATCTAACGGAACGCTATTGGATCAAATGACAAAGACATTGTTGAGAAAGAGATGGCTTTTCCCGGATGAAATGAAACATTTGATTCATGTAACAGGAGAAAGATTCCCCATTCCTTAGCCGTAAAGATATGTGCCCATGCCCCATGAAAGGGGGATTCAGTGGAACAGAATTGGCCGGATGGTAGAGTCGCGGAAACACTTGTTTCTTCCATCTTTTTGGCCTTAGCTCCATGAAACAATATGTTACTGCTGAAACATGGAAGAATTGAAATCTTAGATCACTATGTGTGGATGATATGAACTGCCTAAACAAGAATTCTTGAACGGCGAAAGAACCTATTACTCGCTACATCAAACAATTTAGACTAATGAAACCATGTAAATCCATCTGAAACCATGTAAATCCATCGGAAAAGACGCATGTCCGCTGAAATGGTTGTTG